TTCAATTTTTTAAAAAGGACTTTTCTTTATGATATTTGCAACCTTAGAGCATATATTAACTCATATTTCCTTTTCGATCATCTCAATTGTGATTATAATTCATTTGATGAACTTATTAGTCTACGAAATCGAAGAATTACGTAATTCGTCAGAAAAAGGAATGATAGCTACTTTTTCCTCTATAACAGGGTTTTTAGTTACTCGTTGGATTTCTTCGGGACATTTTCCTTTAAGTAATTTATATGAATCATTAATTTTCCTTTCATGGAGTTTATCTATTATTCATATAATTCAGTATATTAGGAATTATAAAAATGATTTAAACGCAATAACTGCACCAAGTGCCATTTTTACCCAAGGTTTCGCCACGTCAGGTCTTTCAACTGAAATGCATCAACCCGCAATATTAGTACCTGCTCTACAATCTCAGTGGTTAATGATGCATGTCAGTATGATGTTATTGAGCTATGCAGCTCTTTTATGCGGATCATTATTATCAGTTGCTCTTATAGTGATTACATTTCAAAAAAAAATCGATTTTTTTTTGAAAAACAAGAATTTTTTAAGTTTAAGGAAATCGTTTTTCTTTGGTGATATGGAATATTTGAACGAAAAAGGAAGTATTTTAAAAAAGACTTCTTTCCTATCATTTAAAAATTTTTACAAATATCAATTAATTCAGCATTTGGATTCTTGGAGTTATCGTGTCATTAGTTTAGGGTTTACCTTTTTAACCATAGGCATTCTTTCTGGAGCAGTATGGGCTAATGAAGCATGGGGTTCATATTGGAATTGGGATCCTAAGGAAACTTGGGCATTTATTACTTGGACCATATTTGCAATTTATTTACATACTAGAAAAAATTCAAAATTGCAAGATCAAGTTATGAATTCGGCATTTGTAGCTTCTATAGGATTTCTCCTAATTTGGATATGCTATTTTGGGATTAATCTATTAGGAATCGGGTTACATAGTTATGGCTCATTCCAATGAATATTTAATTGAATAAAATAAACTGCATAAAGAATACATAAAAGAATCGTCAGATACACAATGAAATTTTGTGCGAGTTTTTGAGAACCTTTTAAATATGAGGAATTATTCAAATGGTTCTCAAAAACTTTAGATATATCTAATTACAATTCTAATTAACACTTACCTTTTTTTCATTGCACAACGAAGAATCGTGAAAATATGAAAGTCAAAGAATTCTAAGACTTTTTTTTCCAATTAATTAAATTTATTGAATCTAAAAAAAGAATTAGTATCTATAAAAAGAGAACTTGTACCTTGTCAACCGATAACGGGAGAACAAATCAGGATAAATACCAATTCCTATTACAGGTAGAAAGATATAGATCAAGACAAAGAGTTCTCGTGGTTCAGAATCAGAATCAAAAAAATTCGAGTTTGTAATATTAAAGAGCTTGTATCCATAGAAAATCTGACGTAATATCGTAACATAGATATTAAAAAATAGAAGTTAATATCATTCCAATTGACATCACAAAAGTAATTAACATTTTTGGTAATTTTTGGTATGAAAAGATATTTTGGGCTGGTAATTATTCCAAAAAAGAGAAAAAAGAGTAAGAATTCTGCAACAAAACCAATCATTCCTGGCAATGTAAGAGAAACCATCGAGAAACTACTAAACATGATAAATATTTTTGACATTGGAATAGGTATCCCCATCTCTTCGAGATAAAAAAAAGGTATTCTATCACAACTTGTTCCTGCTAAGAAAAAAGCGCAGCACCAATCAATCTATGAGATAGTCTTTGTAAAATGATTTCATTAAGTCCTATGCCAGTTATTCCTATAATTAGGAAACCCATACCTAGAATTCCTATTAAGAAAAAAAAAAAGAACCTCTGGTAGTGCACAAAATAAACTTTGTAGTCGAGTATAGACATTTTTTTCCTCCCCACATGGATAAAAGTAAAGAAAAAAAAAAGGAATTAATTTTAATTCCTACATGATGAAAAAAAGGAAAAAAGTCTCGAGAAGAAAATGATGCTATTTGACCACTATACATTGCTAACATCAAGAAATAGAAAAATCGCGGATTTTGAGTAATTGGCCAAGCTACTAAAGTAGTTCTAAATCCTGTCAGTAAAAAGGGTCCTATGGAAAGTCCATCGGTTTCCAGTCTCCATTGAAAATCAAAAAGATTGATCCATTTAGAATCCTTCTTGGATTGAGTTAATGGATCGGATCGTCCAATTGTAAAATGATAACAAAATAAAACAAAATAAATAGATCATTAGAAGGAACTCTAGGATACATATATATAGAGTATACCACCTATACACCTTCTTTCTCCTATGAGTGAAAAAGATAATTAAAGAACCCACAAATATGGGCAAAACAAAAAGTATTGTTAACCAAGGAAAATAACTCGTGATAAAGACAAGATAAGATTATACCAGAAAAGCCCGTGCTCGGGAGAAGAATAATATATTCTCTTTTCTCGAATACGGGCTTTTGTTGGTAAAGAGGAATCAAATGATTCAAGTGGAGTTTTTTGTCACATATCAATAAGAAAGACCCATGCTGCGAGTTGTTTCATGCCATAAATAAACACGGACACTCAAAAAATCCGTTGGACAAGCGGATTCACATCTTTTACAACCTACACAATCTTCGGTTCTTGGCGCAGAAGCAATTTGCTTAGCTTTACATCCGTTCCAAGGTATCATTTCCAATACATCCGTGGGGCAAGCTCGAACACATTGGGTACATCCTATACATGTATCATAAATCTTTACTGAATGTGACATTGGGTCTATAAATTCCAGTTTTGAACACAAAAAATTTTCAATCTGGTAAAATAAGAAAATGAAATAGTCATATATTTTCTATTGTAGACACCAGATGAATCAATGATTTATCAAAATTTTAAGAATCAATATATTTTTTAATCTGTTTATGAGAAAGGACCAAGATACTTTGATTTCCATTTCAATAACCATGAAATATAAAACCATGAAATATAAGTTTACGAATTCAATTCATGTTAATTTTACTATAATATATATAATATATATAGAATGTATATAGATATAGAATATAGAAAGATTCTAGTATATAGGTAGAATAATTATATAGATAGATAGAAATAGAATTATAGATAGATAGAAATAGAATTAATTTGATATTGATATATATCAATATCAAATTAATACGTTTGTTATTAGGTTAGTGATATAAGAGGTTAGTAACTCTAAATTTCAATCTTAAATCTATATGAAAAAAGAGAAGAAAGAAAATAAAGAAGTAAATAATAATAAGAGAATTTTAGATTCTATTAATATTGAATATTGAATTCTAATTCTATTAGATTCTATTTAGAATATTCTAATTAGAATATTCTAAAATTATAAAAGTATTATGTTTCGATTTCTATGTGAAAATAGAAGAATTATGACTAATTCTTCAGCAAATTTGATTGATTAATACGAATTGATTTTCTGTTACGATGGATCGACGAAACAATAGCTAGTCCAATAGCTGCTTAAACAGCAGCAATGGCTATAACAAATATTGAGAAAATTTCTCCTTTTAATTGTTGACTATCAAATAGATTGGAAAATGTGACGAGATTTATATTCACCGAATTCAGTATAAACTCAAGACACATAAGTGTTCTAGCCATGCTTCAGCTTGTGATCAGTCCATAGATACCGATATAAAATAAATAAACACTTAGAAGAAATACATGTTCTAATATTATTGATAAATTACTCATCTCTCTCAATTCATTGAAATATGAACAAAAATGAAATCGATTAAGTTGACTAGAATAGAAGAATTACAGAACAAAAGAATATATTCACAGTATATTGAGAAAAAAAGAGATTAAATCCATTTTCATTCTTTCAATAAAAAAAAGAAGTTCTTCTTTCTTATTATATTAGATTATTGATGAGCTATAGTAATTGCACCTATTAAAGATTAAAGAAAGTAAAAGGATTAGATAAATGAATTTAAAAGGAAGAGAAAAATCTGTGGATAAATGAATCCCAATTTGTTGAACGTTACTTATGAAGAAATCCTGTTCTATAATCTGATTTGATCTTGTAGTCCAAAAAATTCCGTACCATAACGTATTTGGGAGAGTAGTCATTCAATGAAAAAAAAATACTTGTACAAACCAATGAAGTGATCCTATTTCCAAAGGTCCGCAAATAGGAATCATTGGAATATTCTGAACCGTTCATAAACAGCACAGCAAATATGATTAATACATTTAGGGTTCCCACAAATAAGGAACTGCGTGGCAGCTACAAAATAGGAATTCAAAAAAATATAGAATTAAGGATATACAAACAAGAAGAACCAATACCAATGAAAAGGCAGAATCAATGGGATTGGTAAGTAATACTATTCCCAGACCTCCTAATATAAGAACTGATCCCAGAAATATTACTAAAGATATTGAATAGTTAAAGGTAAATGATTTGTATGGGATAAGGTAATTATGAAAATTTGTCCAATGTACCTTGTGTCTCATATTTTTTTCCTTAATTCATTATTTCATTAATTTATTAAATATATTTATTAAATATTAAAATGAAAAATATAAACAAAGAATAACTGAACTAAGAAAAAAATAATTAAAAAATAAAAAAAAACAAGAATAATAATAAGAAATTCAAATTTAATTAAGAAATTTTTGGTTCCCGAATATTTAATTGATCTATTAATTTCTTATAACGCACTTTATTTTTCTTTGACAAATAAGTCAATAATCGTTGACGTTTTCCTAGAATTATTCGTAGACCCCTTTGTGATAAAAAATCTCTTTTGTGCAATTCTAAATGTGAAGTAAGTCTTCGTATCTTACTGGTGAAATGGAATACTTGAAATTCAACAGATCCACTATTTTCTTCTTTTTCTTCTTGTGTAATAACTGAGATGAATGAATTTTTTTTGACCATAAATGAAAATTTGTATCTTTATTTTCTGTGAATTTTACCGATCAGGAAAAATAAAATAAAAAAATAATAATAAAGAATATTTATTATGCCAGTTATTTTTATCTTTTCATCTAGTATACATCAAAATTGGATTCTATTCATATACTCTTTTTTTCATTTATGTGGTTTATGTTTTTATGTTTTGTATATTTTAATCAAAATATACAAAACATATATGTATTCGCGAAATAGAAAAATTTCTTTGTTCTTTTTACTTAAAGAAATTCCACTCTTCCTAATGAAAGTTGATATACTCTGAAATCAGCATCATGTATTATAGTATTACTACATAGTGTATATGTTTTGGCTTTCTCATCTACCAAATATGTTAGACGATATGTAGGAAATCAACTAGAAATTATTTTTTATTGGAATTGAATTGATTCCTAATTGTTAATACATATGTATTCTTGACATACTGAAACGACTGCTGTTATTGGCATCAAACCAATAGCGATTCATACAAGCTAAATCTTCTAATCTATAATTGGGCCAAAGAAACAATTTGAATTTCATGAAATTTTTTCTATCTGTATTAATATGTTTGTTCTCATTCAAAAATTGCCCACAGTTTCTTATTTTATTTTCATTGCAAAATCTTGGATTTCTATCCACAACATGAAAATTCCGGGAATTTAAACAAATTCGAATTCGAAATTCTCTACGACGTCTGGGGGATAGAATATTTTCAGGAACAAGTAAATCATAATGATTTTTGTCTCCACTCAAAAATATGTTGCTGTGTCGTGCAATGGATTTTTCAAACCCCCCTTTCTCAATTCTTTTTTTTGTGTATTTTTTATTTGTTTGGTACTTCTTATTATCGACTGATGAAATATCCATAGTTTGATATATAATATATTTTCCGTCCCTTCGTATAGATAGACAAATTGGTTCAATAATAAATATTCCCTTTCTTATCAATTCTGCAAGAACTAGGTCCCTTTGAATCAACATTTCATCTAGATTTATTTCACCTCTTTGAATCGAAGATATAGCAATTTCTTTTGGATTTATCAGTCTAAGTAGGAGACAATATACCCTTATATTTTTCATTACTTTATTATTCAAATGATCAGCCCATCTTAGTTGAAAAAGTAAAGATTTTCTCAAAAATAAATCTAGTTCCATTTGATTCTTGCTCTTATATTGTTTTTTTTTTATACCTTTTTTTCTTTCTAAGTTTGCGTAATCTTCTTCAACAGCTTTTTTATTCTTTTGCTTTAGTAGATTCAATACAAGATTTCTTTGGACCTGTTGTTGGTTTTCTTCCTGCTTGGAATTTACTAATTCAAGACCTTTTTTTTTCTTAGATGATTTTACGTTAATTTTTTTACTTTTTTCATTTATAGAAAAATGAAAAAAGAGTGATTTGATTGGGATGATCCAAGGTTTAATTTTATATACATCAAAAAGTAGTACAAATTCTGGGAAGAACCAAGTTTCTAGATTGGATATAGTATCATGATTGGATGCGATATCATTATCATAGAACCTTTTTTTATTCATTCCCATGCAATCAAAAACGAAATTGCATGTTTTGCTCTCTTGATGAATTGTAGGAAAAAAAAGATCTTTTTTTTCCATTTTGTTGAAATTATTCTTAGTATTTTTCTGAATCTTGATGCCAATATGTGCATTGGTCCAGATCTCTATATTATTCTCAATATTATTTAGAAAACAAAGATGAAGAATTCTACAATCAAAATATTTTCTATCCAAATTAGTATTCCTATCAATAAGAAATCCTTTTTCTACCTTTTCTAGATAATCATTACTAGGTATACTTACCAATACATAAAATGATTCAGGTTTCGATGTATTGAAATGATATGTAATTTCTTGGTCCCCGTTTTTTTCTAATGTTGATTCATAAATGTATAAATTAGGAAGGCTTATGTATTTATATGATAAAATATCATATCTGTAATGTTTTTTCCATTTATCTTTTTTATTCATAAATGAATTCTCTGCATAGTCATTTTCTTTCATGGAATAAATGAATCGGTCTTTTTTATATAAATCCAATTGGTTTGATTCCTTATTTTGAATCATACGATGTTTATCAATTCTATTTCTCCATTCTTTAGGTACTAATACTAATTGATACTTTTTTTTTTTAGATAAATCGTATTGATAATAACTTTTTAACCAGTTTTTCCATTCGTTCATTACAAACGTATTAATTTGCTTATGTCTTGATTTATAATTAAATATTCCGTGTATCATATAATAGTCTTTTAAATTATCCTTAAAAAAAGGATAGCTCCCTTGATATTGAAGTACAGGTCTCAATTGATACTTATTAAGTAATTGGTTTTGTGATATTTTGTAAAAAACATATGCTTGGGATAGGGAAGATAAGTTCCAATAAGTATTGGAATTTTTATTGCTAGTCTTAGTATTATAAATATTTGAAAAAAATTTTTTTATAGTCAAAATAAAATTCATTGTATTTTGATTTATTTCATCAATTCCTTCTTGTTCTTTATTTATTCCATTGTTATAAATGGGTTTATTAAAGATCTTTTTTGTTGATTCAAAGAAAAGTTGTATATTTATCTTAGAAATGGTAATAGTACATAAAAAAATATCTATGTATATTTTTTCAATGAATGATTTGATAAAGTAGTGTGATTTACGCATTAATCGGATATTTTTCCTTTTTAATATTTTCCAAATATGCTTCTGTAATCCCGATCTTTTATTATCATAAATTATAACTCTTTCTTTTTTTTTCTTGTCTTTTGCAGTTCCTTCAATTTGATTCCTGATTTGAATTGTCTTATCAGAAAGATCTTTCATTCTTCTTTCTATTAGTGAATAATTGAACCAATTTATCGTTTGATTTATAACGGATGATTCGCTAGGAATATTTCTTTTTAAATCTTTTTTATTTTCGTTTGTTTCATATACTTTTTCTTTCCTCACTTCAAATAATAAATTTAGATTTACTTTATCCAGTTTTTTCATTATTAGGTTGATAATTCGAACTATTTGGATAACTCCTTTTTTTTTTCTTTTTTGAATTTCTTTATAAATAGGTTCAAAAAATGAAGGTCGTTTTCGAGGAGAACCAAAGGGAAGTTCCGCTTCCATTCCCCAAACTGTTAAAAAACAAAAATTTGTTTTTTTTTCTTTTTTTTTCATTAGATCTCTATGATGAGATCGTGCCCTAGATTTTCTCCAAGGTTTTAGACAGAAAGGATATAAAATCTTTATCTGAATACCGTCTATTAACCAAGCTTGGGGAAATTCTGTTTCTGATAATTGAACACCGTTATAGGTGCATTTAATATGGATTTCTCTATTCCATTCCTTAAAATCCTCGTCCCACTCGGGAATTTGAAATAATAACATACGGAAAAGATTTTTGGCTATTATTAATGAAGGCAATATAATGTATTTTCTAAGAAAAGATTGGGTTACTAACATCAAACCTCTTATTACTTGAGTAAATATAAAGGTATCCCAAGCTTCTGATATTTCTATCTGTTCATTTTTATATTTTTTTTCTTCTTTCTCCTTTTCTTCTTTTTTATCTTCATTTTCAAAATAGGAAATTTTTAATTCTGATTCTTGTTCTCTCCCCATCCAATTCCTAAAAATTAGATTCTTAATTTCGTTGATATCAAAAAACGAAAAAAAAGATGTTTTGTCTAGACGATCCAAAAAAAGAGGAGAATGTACATTTACTTGAAAGAGGTTCCAAATAATTGTTTTACGTCTTTGAGCGCGCATGGATCCTTTGATTAGATTGCGACGAAAATCCGATTGTTGTGAGTAACGTATCAAAGCCACCTCTTCCTCTTCCGTTTGATCATCCTTTTTCTCATTGTTACTAGTATTCTGAATACTAGAAAGAGAATTGGTATTCTGATCATTATCATTATAAATTATCACACGTTTGGCTCTTCTTGAATGAATCTCATAATCTTCTTCCTCCAAATCTTCTTCATTTTCTTCTTCCTCTTCTCTCAAATTCTCGGTTAATTTGTATGACCATCGAGAAACCTTTTTACTGATTTCTTCTTTTCTAATTCCAATAGATTTCTTTTTCATTATTTTTTGATCTTTTGTATGTGTTGTAATTACATCAAATAAAAATTGAAAATATTTTGCTTCACTTTCTGAATCAATTCCTTTTTCTTCTGTAGAATTCAAAAATGATTGACGGTGAAGTTCTACGGAATCATTAAGAAGTAGATCATGAATCTTATTTATAAAAAAAAATTCTACTAAATCTTCTGTATCTGTATAAGTATTCATGATTGCACGTGAATCTAATTCTTTTCTCGTTCCTCGATATGGTCCGTTGAAAAAAGGATCATAAGCTTTTGGCAAGCATTTCTTTTTTTTTTCATCATCACATAATATGATTTTTTTTTCAAGCATATCCAGACTATAGGATCTCTCATTTTTTTCTATAATTTGGATTCGGCTTATCAATTCATTGTTCAAATTGCACTTTTTTTTTTCATTAGCATAAATCCAAGAATTATAAAGATCTTCGTCATATAGTTTTTCTATTATGTACAAAGAAATTCTTCGTTCTAGCATTTCCGAAAAAGTTGATAAACTGGGCGGATATGTAAAGGATATTATTTGTTTCCCATCACTTGTACATGTAAAAAAAAAAAATTGTGACATTTCATTGCGTAAAGCATTTTCTAATTTCTCATTTTTTATATATCGTAATGGACGATTCCATCGCTTATAATCAAAAAAAAAAGTGACAAAAGTTTTTTCAACCCACAATCTTTTATTTTTCTCTTCTTTCAGTCTTCCCAATTCCCAATTCTCTTGATGGGTCTCCAGATCAGAATCTTCGTAAACCGGGCTATCTTGATAGTATGCCTCTTGAAAGTGAAATTCATCCTTTGTTTTTTCCTTTCCATTCACTCGGATCTCTTCCGTTTCATCTATTTTGTCCAGATCCTCCTTTTCTTCCGAACAAAGGGAAGGTTTTTCTTCGGTGGATTCTTCTTGTTCTTGTTCAGTCTCCTTCATTTCATAA